TCTTGCAGAATTTATAGCCGAACAATTAAAGAATAGAGTTTCGTTTCGAAAGGCAATGAAAAAAGCTATTGAATTAACTGAAAAAGCAGATACAAAGGGAATTCAAGTACAAATTGCAGGGCGTATCGACGGAAAGGAAATAGCACGTGTCGAATGGATCAGAGAAGGTAGGGTTCCCCTACAAACCATTCGAGCCAAAATTGATTATTGTTCCTATACAGTTCGAACTATCTATGGGGCATTAGGAATCAAAATTTGGATATTTGCAGACGAGGAATAATGGGCCTTTCGTTGTCTTTCTGTTCCATCCATCCGGCAATTTAATAAAAAATCACAAACTCGTTCATTTTTTTCCGTTCAATCAAAAAAATGAGAATTTTTTCGAATTCTTAATTCTATAGGGTTGAATAACAATTCGATTGACTCCATCTCCATATAATTGCTATGCTTAGTGTGTGACTCGTTGGTTTTTTATTTAGAGTTAGGTTAGGATTAAAAAACAAAGGGCCATCCCCTAGTATGAACTAATAACTATATAACTAATAACCAGCTCATTGCTTCGTATTATCTGGATCCAAGGAACCAGTCGCTATATGATGTATTGATCATATTGTTGTAGCAACTGAAGCATTTTTTTTTACATAAAAGAAAAATCAATCTATAAGGTTGTGAAGCAAAAACAAAGGGATATGGATAAATGGAGGGGTGAGAGAAAGAAAGAAAAAGAATAGCAATGATATATGATTCCAATATGTATGGTCTATGAACTATCTTATAAAAGGCAATGTAATAAAGCATTAATGTATTCGTCCATAATTAATAATTAGATTCGATGAATATGAATACAATTTATACGAAAAATAAAAAAGAATAAAGAGCGCCGAGTCAATAAAGACTGAGAAGATTGATTCAGGAACAAATTTTATTAGGAGCTCCATTGCAGAGTTCGGGCCTAGTCATTAATCGAGAAGCGATGGGAACGACAGAACCTGTGACTGAGGAAGATTCCCTTGAAAACGAATCCTAATGATTCATTGGGTGGGATGGCGGAACGAGCCAAGAACCAATTCATTTATTCTGATAGGTCATGGAACGCCCCTACGAATGAAAGGGATGTTGAAAGAGCAAATATTCGCCCGCGAAAGCCTTACTGGATTGCTAAGTTTTGGGCAATTCAATAAAAATAAATAAAATAAAGGTAAAAATAAATGAAGATTCATTAATTATAAAATGGAATTTCTCATTTTATTTTATTCCTACGTGTACGTGACAGATTATATCTCAAAAAATTCCATGATTCATTATTCATTCAATTCAAAATATATACAATATTATTGAATCGTTTCATTCGCGAGGAGCTGGATGAGAAGAAACTCTCATGTCCAGTTCTGCAGTAGAGATGGCATTGAGAAACAACCATCAACTATAACCCCAAAAGAACCAGATTTCGTAAACAACATAGAGGAAGAATGAAGGGAATATCTTATCGAGGCAATCGAATTTGTTTCGGCGGATACGCCCTTCAGGCACTTGAACCCGCTTGGATCACATCTAGACAAATAGAAGCGGGGCGACGAGCCATGGCACGATATGCGCGTCGTGGTGGAAAAATATGGGTACGTATATTTCCAGACAAACCTGTTACAGTAAGGCCTACCGAAACACGTATGGGTTCGGGGAAAGGATCTCCCGAATATTGGGTATCCGTCGTTAAACCGGGTCGAATACTTTATGAAATGGGTGGAGTATCAGAAATTGTAGCCAGAGAAGCTATTTCTATAGCTGCGTCCAAAATGCCTATACGAACTCAATTCGTTATTGCGGGATAGGGATATGGAACGAAAGGAAAGGGGCCTTGTGATGAAAAAACCGCAGTTTTTTTATTTCTGGACAAACAATCTTTCTTCTTTTTTTCTTCGCCCTTTAGTTAGTTAGCATTGAAAGAAAAAAGAGAAAAATAATAAGAATGATATGATTCAACCTCAGACCTATTTAAATGTAGCGGACAACAGCGGGGCTAGAGAATTAATGTGTATTCGAATCATAGGAGCTAGTAATCGCCGATATGCTCATATTGGTGACGTTATTGTTGCTGTAATCAAAGAAGCAGTTCCCAATATGCCTCTACAAAGATCAGAAGTGATCAGAGCTGTAATTGTACGTACATGTAAAGAACTCAAACGTGACAATGGTATGATAATACAATATGATGACAATGCAGCAGTTGTCATTGATCAAGAAGGAAATCCCAAAGGAACTCGAGTTTTTGGTGCGATCGCTCGGGAATTGAGACAGTTGAATTTTACTAAAATAGTCTCATTAGCTCCTGAGGTATTATAAATAGATTCTAAATAAATACTAATAGATGAAAACATAATAAAACATAAAAAAAGGGAGGTTCATAGTAAGATATCTGAACTGAATTAGATTCCATTAATTAGTAGAATGCATTAGTAGATTGTTTCTCACGCATATACCTTTAATAATTCATGAAAAAAAAAGAGTAGAGCATGCTGATTATATAAAAACCCGGAGGCACAAATAATTATAGTTCATCATGGGTAGGGACACTATTGCCGAAATAATAACTTCTATACGAAATGCTGACATGGATAAAAAAGGAACGGTTCGAATAGCATCTACAAATATCACTGAAAACATTGTTAAAATACTTCTACGCGAAGGCTTTATCGAAAATGTGAGAAAACATCGAGTAAGCAAGAAATATTTCTTGGTTTCAACTCTGCGACATAGAAGGAATAGAAAAGGGCCATATAGAACTGTTTTAAAACGTATCAGCCGACCCGGCCTACGAATCTATTCCAACCATCAACGAATTCCTAGGATTTTAGGAGGAATGGGTATTGTAATTCTTTCGACTTCTCGAGGTATAATGACAGACCGAGAGGCTCGACTAGAAGGAATCGGGGGAGAAATTTTGTTATATATATGGTGATCTTTATGATCTACGAATTGCATCCGTAGGAAAACTTCCTATTTTTTTTTGAAAAAAGAGGAAAGGTTGTCTAATATCACTCCTACTCCATGAGTTGATAATTAAAGGGGTTACCTGGAATGAAAGAACAAAAATGGATTCATGAAGGTTTAATTACTGAATCACTTTCCAATGGTATGTTTCGGGTTCGTAGTGACTTTTCAACATTCCTCTCGTTCGGATACAATCGGAGGTTCAAAATTTCAAGAGACTTATTTTCTTTTCTTCGAAGGAGTAGATTCAAAATTTAAATAAAATTAAGGAGAAACAAATATGAAAATTAGGGCGTCCGTTCGTAAAATTTGTGAAAAATGTCGACTGATCCGCAGGCGGGGACGAATTATAGTAATTTGTTTCAACCCGAGGCATAAACAGAGACAGGGATAAATTTTTTATTAAAAGAGACTCTCCAAAGGACTCAATACACAAACAAATAAAGGACCCATTTTGATATGAAAATAAAATATACGTATATTTCTGACTCATATTTAGGAGATGATAAAATATGACAAAAACCGTAACAAGAATTGGCTCACGTAAGAGTGGGCGCATTAGTTCACGTAAGACTGGACGTCGAATACCAAAAGGGGTTATTCATGTTCAAGCAAGTTTCAACAATACCATTGTAACAATCACAGATATACGGGGTCGGGTTGTTTCTTGGTCCTCCGCCGGTACTTGCGGCTTCAAGGGCACAAGAAGAGGGACGCCGTTTGCTGCCCAAACCGCAGCCGCAAACGCTATTCGTACAGTAGTAGATCAGGGTATGCAACGAGCAGAAGTTATGATAAAGGGTCCTGGTCTTGGAAGAGATGCAGCACTACGAGCCATTCGTAGAAGTGGTATACTATTAAGTTTTGTCAGAGACGTAACCCCTATGCCACATAATGGGTGTAGGCCTCCTAAAAAAAGGCGTATATAGAAATAAGAATTGAGAATTGAACGAATTTCAAGAGAAAGAAATGATTAAATGATCGGATCAAATAATATGACTATGTTTCGAGAAGAAGTAGCAGTATCTACTCGGACACTACAGTGGAAGTGTGTTGAATCAAGAGAAGACAGTAAGCGTTTTTATTATGGACGTTTTATTCTGTCTCCGCTTATGAAAGGTCAAGCTGATACAATAGGCATTGCGATGCGAAGGGCTTTGCTTGGAGAAATAGAAGGAACATGTATTACACGCGCAAAATCTGAAAAGATACCACATGAATATTCTACCATAGAAGGTATTGAAGAATCCGTACATGAAATTTTAATGAATTTGAAAGAAATTGTATTGAAAAGTAATCTGTATGGAACTCGCGACGCATCTATTTGCGTCAAGGGTCCTGGATATGTAACTGCTCAAGACATCATCTCACCACCTTCTGTGGAAATTGTTGATACTACACAGCATATAGCTAGCCTGACGGAACCAATTTATTTTTGTATTGGATTACAAATCGAGAGTAATCGAGGATATCGTATGAAAACACCAAATAACGCTGAAGAAGGAAGTTATCCAATAAATGCTGTATTCATGCCTGTTCGAAATGCAAATCATAGTATTCATTCTTATAGTAATGGGAATGAAAAACAAGAGATACTTTTTCTCGAAATATGGACGAATGGAAGTTTAACTCCTAAAGAAGCACTTTACGAAGCCTCCCGTAATTTGATTGATTTATTTATTCCGTTTCTACATGCGGAAGAACAAGATAAAAATGTAGAGGACAATCAAAATAGGGTTAGTTTACCCTTTTTCACTTTTCATGATGGATTGGATAAACTAAGAAAAAAAAAAGAAATCGAATTGAAATGTTTTTTTATTGACCAATTAGAATTGCCTTCGAGGACCTATAATTGCCTCAAAAGGTCCAATATACATACATTATTAGACCTTTTGAATAAGAGTCAAGAAGATCTTATGAAAATTGAACATTTTCGCATAGAAGATGTAAAACAGATATTGGTCATTATACAAAAACATTTCGTAATTGATTTACCTAAGAATAAGTTTTTT